AAATGCAAAATAGGATTGATAGAAGAAGCACAATCAGAAATCAAATAGAAATAATGAAAAAAGAGAAAAAAAAAGAAAGGCCAGGAATAAAAAAAAATAAAAATAATAATGGAGAATCACCGACAAAAATTGGGAAAATATTTAAAAGAAAAAATATTCAATTAATAGTTAAATTTTTCATTGAAAAAATATACATAGATATCTTTCTATGTATCATTAATATGCGCAGAATCGCTCTACAACTTTTTATCGCATCAACAAAAAAAATTATTGATAAATACATTTACAATAACGAAACAAATCAAGAAAGCATTAATAAAACAAAACAAAATAAAGTCAATTTTATTTTGCCTATGACTATAAAAAGGGCTTTTGATAATCTTAGAAATAGTAAGGGGAAGCCCCATATTGACTTATCTTACTTGTCACAAAACTATGTATTTTTTAAATTATCACAAAGCCAAGTTATTAACTTCAATAAGTTAAGATCTATTCTTCAATATAATCGACCGTCTTTTTTTCTTAAGACTGAAATAAAGGATTTTTTTGGAAGACAAGGAATATTTCATTCCGAATTAAGACATAAGAAACTTCCAAATTATGGAATGAATCCATGGAAAAACTGGTTAAGAGGTGATTATCAATACGATATATCTCAGATTACATGGTCTAGATTAGTCCCACAAAAATGGAGAAATGGAATCAATCAATCCCATACGTCTGAAAATAAAGATTTAAACAAATGGTATTCCTATGAAAAAGACCAATTAGTTGATTACAAAAAAAAACAAAATTCGAAAGTATATTTATTTTCAAATAAAGAGGATAATTTTCAAAAAAACTATAGATATGATCTTTTATCATATAAATATATTCATTCTGAAACTAAGAAGAACTCCTATATTTATAGATCATCATTAGAAACAAATAAGAACCAAGAAAATTCCACCAGAAATAAAGAAAAATTTTTTAACATACTCAAGAATATTCCTATCAATAATTATCTAGGAAAAAGTTATAGTTATATTATATATATGGAAAAAAATCCAGACAGAAAATATTTGGTTTGTAAAATAAAAAAAAATATTAAGGCTAAACCTAAACCTAATAAGGACCAAAAAATTGATAAAATTCATAATGATGGTCTTTTTTATCTTCCGATTCATTCAAATTCCGAAATCAATTACAAATACAAAAGGGTCTTTTACAAATACAAAAAGGTCTTTTTTGATTGGATGGTAATGTTTTTTGATTGGATGGGAATGAATGAAAAAATCTTAATGTTAAATCGATTCACATCGACTCCGAAAGTTGTTTTCTTTCCAGAGTTTGTGATACTTTATGATAAATATAAAAAGAAACCTTGGTTTATCCCAAGCAAATTACTTCTTTTTAATTTGAATATAAATCCAAATTTTAGTGAAAATAAAAATATCAATGTAAAGGAAGAAGAGGATGAGGATGTAAAGGAAGAAGAGGATGAGTATTTTTTTGGAAAGCAAGTTGGAAAGCAAGAAAACGATGAGGATTTTTTAAATTTTAGCCCATCAAATTCAAAACAATATTTTAAATTAAAGAATCAAAACAATATTGAAGAATCTTTTTTACAACCGATCCGAAAACTAAGAATCGTCCTTAAAGGAGATTTTCCCTTGCAATTACAATGGAATGGACGTGTGAATAAATTGAATCAAAAAATGATAGATAATATCCCGGCATACGGTCTCCTGCTTAACCTGATAAAAGTAAGAAAAATTGTTCTATCCAATATTAAAAGGAAAGAAATGAATCTGGATATAATGATTGAGCGTTTGGATCTTACAGAATTAATCAAAAATAGAATATTAATTATGGAACGTACCCGTCTATCTGTAAAAAATGACGGACAGTTTTTTATGTATCAAATCATAGGTATTTCATTGGTTCATAAAAATAAGCATCAAAGTAATCAAAGATACCGAAAACCAAAAAATGTTACTAAGAATAATTTTGATGAATCCATTCCAAGACATAAAAGAAAAACTCTAAATAGAGACAAAAAGATTTATGATTTGCTTGTTCCTGAAAAAATTTTATCGTCTAGACGTCGTAGAGAATTGAGAATTCTAATTTCTTTCAATTTGAATTTAACGACTAGGAATGGTGTGCATAGAAATACAGTATTTTGCAAGGAAAACAAGATAAAAAACTGGAGTCAATTTTTGGATGAAAGTAAACATTTTGACAGAAAAAAAAATGAATTAATGAAATTAAAGTTCTTTTTTTGGCCTAATTATCGATTAGAAGATTTAGCTTGTATGAATCGCTATTGGTTTGATACCAATAATGGGAGCCGCTTGAGTATGTTAAGGATATATATGTATCCATGATTTAAAATTTTGAGTTTCCTATATATTATCTTGTTCTATCAATCATATTTTTCATTTTTTCTTCTGTCCGGCATCTGTATATATTGATGTTATATGCAAGCAACCAGATGGACATATGCGCTGTCTTACAC